ATCCATATTAATTTAAATATATGTGTCTGTTCGAATCTCATTAACAAATGATCAAGTTCCATATCATATAGAAATATGTTATGGAACCAATGTTTTTTCTTTGAATCTCATTTTATTTAGGTATTTCGTGTTTGGCTCTAATGAAAAATTGGAAATCTATGTAACGATTGAGGCAGGGGTGATTTATCCTATCCCTTTTATTCACTTTATGATAAGAGTCGATTATTAAAATATTACTCAACCCCACGTTAAAGTTAAACAAAATACATGCCATATAATCATATCCACAATATAATCATATCCATATAATCATATAAAATTAGGAAATGTTTAGCTTATATGGTAGGTATGTATCGTTCGGCAATAATTTTTGGGTTTTTGTGAAAAAGATTTGTGATCCTTTAAGTTATTTAAACTGAAATTATTTCAATTTAATATTCTAAAATATCTATCACAGTGACAGCTGTTCAGTCTATCGGATAGATACGAAAATCCCTCCCGATTTTTTTCGATTTTGATTTTCGTAATCAGATGAAAAGAATAAAGATTCAAATCTTAACTTACATCATTTTTTTATCCATCTCAGGAAAAAAAATTTGACTTTTTTCTTCTTTTCTTTGATCTATTTTCAATTAAATCAGTGATGAGTCAATTAAAAAAGAAAGATTTATCTTCCTATGAAGATCAAAGGTGATGCTTATTGTCTAATTTTCTTTAAATTAAATCAAATTAAATAATGATGAAACTTTTTCAATTGCAATTGAAAAATTGCAATTAAAAATATAAAAATATATTTAATATTTAATAATAAATATTAAATATTTTGAATGATTCCTTGTAAGTGGAATCTTTGGTACTCAAAAAGTAGGAAATCGTTTAATCTATCCTATTGAATCACTTGAAGATGCAGATTCAAAAAGTGATTCGTTTATATATTTCTGTTTCTTTCTATTATCTAGAGATTATTATCTAGAGATTATTATCTAGAGATTATTATCTAGAGATTATTATCTAGAGATTATTTATGTTAAAGATGCTGTCTTGATAAGATTTTTTCAGAAAAATTGTTCCACGTATCATATATAGAAGAAGAAGTCTAGATTACGATGTCTATGGACAGCTGAACCAATGACTATTCATGATTCCATAATTGAATCAATTCCATACCGGTTCCAAATCAGAGGAATATTATGGTAAAACTTCGTTTGAAACGATGCGGTAGAAAGCAACGCGCGACTTGAAAGACACGATCCGTTGTGGATTTTTACATCCACCATTTTCGATTTATCTAGGAACGAGGGTGCTCTTGTCTCGACATTGTTTGTTCTGTTACACTCGAACCCTTCGTTTTTTGTTGGGTTGTAAATAGTCCACGATGGAGCTCGAGTAGAAAGGATTAATTCATTTCTCGGGGGCAAGGATCTAGGGTTAATGCCAATTAATCAATTGGAACAACTTCGTAAATGTATCTTCCATATATAGAAATCAAAAGGGTCCAATTCGAGCAAGTTTGCAATTCAAAAGCAAAACTTGTTGGAATTGATCAAACTTTTTTCGATTCAAAGTGTATCATGCGGGAATCAACTGTCCATAGGATTCTTTGCTAGAAAGAAATCAAAAAGGGTATGTTGCTGCTGCCATTTTGAAAGGATTAAGAAGCACCGAAGTAATGTCTAAACCCACTGATTTAAAATAAGGATAAAGGATCTAAGAACAAGGAAACACCATTTGAATTGTCTCGATAGTTTCAATAACTGGATTAGACTAAAGAATCCAAATAGAATTTAAACGAGACAAACAAAAGGGAGTAAAGACCACTCAATAAATGAAATTGACTAAAGATTTTTCCTTTGAGCTATTTGAGAGTTATCCAACTTGAGTTATGAGTACGAATGGTTTCTTTTTCATTTTCAGTAAGAAAAAAAGACTGAAATCAGAGTCTAATTGATTTTATAGGCCCATTTGTCATTTAATTTCTTAGAATTGCATACATAGACAAACCTTTGAATCAAATCATTTTTCTCGAGCCGTACGAGGAGAAAACTTCCTATACGGTTCTAGGGGGGGGTATTGTTCATCTACATCTATCCCAATGAGCCGTCTATCGAATCGTTGCAATTGATGTTCGATCCCGAAGAGAAGGAAAAGATCTTAGAAAAGTGGGCTTTTATGATCCAATCAAGAATCAAACTTATTTAAATGTTCCTGTTATTCTATATTTCCTTGAAAAGGGTGCTCAACCCACAAGAACTGTTCAGAATCTTTTAAAGAAAGCGGAAGTTTTTAAGGAACTTTCGTCTAATCAAATGGAATTCAATTAAAGAAAAAAAAGAAATACCTAAGGGGGGGTAGTGACTTGTATATAACTTTGTATAATTTTTATCTACTTGTTTTTTTTTGATTTCCCCCCCTTTTTTTCTGTGCTGTATTCGTATCTATTTATCATTGTTTACGTCGAATCCGATGGTCTAGAACGACAAAACCTTAGTTTATTGATCTT